AAATTGGATTCTTTTTACGAATTTGATATTGGAAATCCGCGAATCTAGAAATTCATTTCGGACAATTGAACCTTCTCAAACTGTTTCTTCTTAAGAACCAAAAATATTTGTGCCAAAATAACAGATGCCAAGAAGAACAAAAGGCCTTGGACACGGAATGGATCTTGAAGTACTATTTCCGCATCTCCTTGACCAAATCCACCCACATTAGGATTACTCGTTAATGGCTGATCAAGTTTGATAGATTCGCCTTCGGAAACAAGAAGTTCTGGCCCTGGTGGAATAATATCAACCACTTGACGTTCATCTGACGCATCCGATATGGTTATTTCGTACCCCCCTTTTTCTTTTCGTATGATTTTACTTACTACACCAGCCGCTGTAGCATTATAAACTGTATTGTTACTCTTGCTCCCATCGGGATAAATCTGACCCCTTCCTCTGTTCCCGCCTACATATATGGGATATTTTAAGAAGTGAACATCTTTATTAGTAGCGGGGTCCGGGGAAAGAATAGGAAAGGTGACTTCACTATATTTCTGACCAGAAACAGGACCTATCACAAGAATATTTTTTTTATTGGGGCGATAGCTCTGAAAAGACAGATTGCCTATCTTTTCTTTCATCTCGGGCGAAATACGATCGGGAGGCGCTAATTCAAATCCCTCAGGTAAAATAAGAACAGCCCCCACATTCAAACCTCCCCTTTTACCATTAGCAAGAACTTGTTTAACTTGCATATCATAAGGAATTCGAACAACTGCTTCAAATACAGTATCAGGAAGTACCGCTTGCGGAACCTCAATATCCACGGGCTTATTAGCTAAATGGCAATTGGCACATACAATACGTCCGGTCGCTTCTCGTGGATTTTCATAACCCTGCTGTGCAAAAATGGGATATGCATTTGAAATGGATGTCCGAGCTATGATATATATCATCAGCGATACGGAAATAGATCGAATAATCTCTTTCTTTATCCAAGAAAAGGTGTTTTTAGTTTGCATGGTCCAATCATTGATCCCGAAAATTTCTACAATAAAATTAGGTAGGTCGCTTGTATAGTTCCCTATCCACAATTCTGCTATTTACTTTATTGAAATCATTTTACTGGAATATAAGGAGTAGGAGAAATCCCTGTAGGGTAGAAAGAGTAAGTACGTCTTAAAATGGAAATGCTTTGCTTATGTACCTTATGTTACAAAGTAACAAATATTCTAGTTAGATCAGTCATTCATTGAATGATAAATCACTACAAGTGATGGAGATATACGATTTAAATAGCGGAAGATCCAATATTTAAAAATTGTATCCAGAATGACTGGAAAAGTAGAAACAAGACCCGATATAATTTGATCGTTGTGAGCAAATCCAAAATCTTTGTAGACATAGCCAATCATTAGTTCCCAACCATGGGGCGAATGGAATCCGATACATAAATCAGTTAATAAAAGAATAGAAAAAGCTTTTATTGTGTCACTTAAGTTATATAGGAATTCTTGAACCCAAGAGTTAAGAATAGCAAGTTCTTCATTACCCAGAATAGAATAACCACTTAAAATAATGAAAGAGGTTATATTTGTCGATAAGTGCAAAATCATATGGATATGATCCTCATTGTGCATCTTGATCAATTGGATCGTTTCTTTGTGGATTCCTATACGAAGTGTTTGTAGATGTGTTTCCGGGTATTCTTTTATCATTTCGTCCAAGAGTAAGAGTTCTTCCAATTCGATGAATTTTTCTAGAATACTCTTTTCTTGAATATCAGTCAAAAAAGTTTCGGATTGCCTAGTATTCCACCAATTAGTAATCCAAAATTCAAGACTTTTATTAAATGAGAGAGAGATCCACCAGGGCAAAAATACTATAGATGTAAGATATAGAAGAGGAAGAAATGCTTTCTTTTTTACCATTTTTTCATCTTTGAATTGTTAATGAATCCACCTCATTTGTTGAATCTATGTGATCTACTATTTCTATTAACCCTAAGTTCTATTACAGGGCATCGGACCTATGAATCTATTCCCTGTTTTTTATTTGTGATTCAGTAGTTAGTCCTTGAATTTAGAAAGAATACAGAAATAGAATAAGAGCCCGTTTCAAATGAAGAAATAAGAAAAAATCTTGTTTCCAGATACCTCAATTGAATTGATCAAATTCGAAGCCCTTTTCGATAAATGCTTGAAAGAACCAATTCAAGCAAGTAATGAATAGCAAGTAATGAATATTATTTCAAGCAAGTAATGAATATTATTCGGATTTTAAGCCAAAAGAACTCCCTTTGTCTTTTCTATCAAAAAAGAAAATCTTTCGAAAAAAAATGGCCGGCTACCCCACAATTCTAGTCCAGGAAAAATGGAGAGAGATTTATTAAGAATATTGTGATCTACCGATCATAAATTCAAAACCTAATGTAATGATCAAAAATGAGTGGCAAAACAAGACAGAAAAGTTATCCTTATAAGAGATCCAAGCAATCTTTTGCCTTTGATCATTAAGAAAAACAAAAGAAAAGATAAAAAAAAAAGAAAAGTCGATTGACAAAAGAAAGGAGAGAGAATTTCCAAGATATGATCTATTTGTATCTAACCTATCAATTCATATTGAAAATAAAAAGAGAAATCCTTTATTCCGAAATGTTTTGATATACGAGATGAATCTATTATTTTATTTCGATTTGTTACTTTTACTTGTTTGTTAGTAAATTGAGTTGAGTGGATTTCCATACGCATAAATTCTTTTTTATGCATACAAAAAAAATTTCGTTTTATGGATGTTCCATATACGTATACTTTGGCTCGAATGAACGTTCTGAAAAAATTTTATTAAGCTATGCTATGCTGAAGAAAGAACAGAGAATTCTTGAATTTTTTCCCTGCCGCTGGGAAAGAATTTCTTCTTCAGTTCAAGTTCATTTCAAAATACTTCAATCGGTACGCGCAAGAAATAGGCCAATTCGGCGGCTTTTTGCTCAATTTCACGTGGAGTCAAATTCTCATCAGTACGCGTCAAGGGAACGGCCCCCTGTCCTTTGATTTCCATATAAAGGACACGACGAGCAGAAATACCCTCTTTAACTTCGATTCGGATGGACTGAATATCTTTCATACGAAATCGTAGAAAGATGCGACGATTTTTTCCAGGAAATCCCCAACGAAAAATACACACTATTCCTTCTTTTCTATCGAATCGATCATAGCCACTACCTACATTCCACGAGATTGTGCACCACAAATAGGAACTAATAAAGAGACCTGCGATACCGTAGAAAGACATCACGATCCCTTGTGGAAAAAAAAGAATTTGTTGAGACGGAACTAAAGATATCAAATTCTTACCGAGATAACTGGAAGATCCAACTAATACGAATCCTAGTGAACCTAAAAAAAGGATAAAGGCCCAGCAGAAATTACTTATTTTTCGAGACCCCACTATAAGTTCTATCCATATATGTTCTGATCGACAACTCATACTAGATCCAGTTGCATTTTATTGGAATTGAGAAAATAGTCCAAATGAATTTGACTTTCGTTTTTTTGTTTCCGAAGTAACTCTCATCAACTAGTGTCATTCGAATGTAAGCCTTTAGGAGTAATTCATCTAATTGGCCTTTAGGAGTAATTCATCTAATTGGTTAGATCAAATTGGTTAGATCAAATTGGTTAGGTCTAAAATAAGAATATCCCTTTTATATGATCTCCTATAGATATCCACATATAGATACATTGACTTTCTATTTCCTACATCCACCTCGATTCCGATCTATTTGAAAATTGCTATAATTTATTTACCCATATATTTACGCATACATAAAAGCTATGTTCGGAGGAAACTGCCATATTCTACTAAATAGATATCTGTGTTATCTATATCTAAGTCTTGAAAAAAAATAGATAAGATTTGCACCTATCGAATCTAAAAAATCTTGTTTTTTTGAACATGAAGAGATAAAGAAGCCATTGCAATTGCCGGAAATACTAGGCCCACTAAAGGCACAAAGAAAGAGGGTAAGTTGTTAAAAATTATCATAGAATGGGTACCTCGATTTAATATTTGTACCTGTTATTGTTAGAAAGATACCTTAGAATAATTATAATTCGTATATAATTATATTGAGTATATCGAAGTGACTATATATATTAAATAATAAGTGTAAGGAATGGATAATTAAATAAATGAGACTTATTCTTCTTTATCTTTCTACATGAAATATAGAAATATACGTATGATAATCTATTCTATTCTTGTCTTCAAATTCGAATTGAATTCGAATTTTTATTTTATTTAAGAAATAAAAAATAAAGAGTTTCTTACAAATTCACGAAGGATTCGTTAGAATTCAATCCAACAACAGGATTCTTAGTAAAAATAGAGATTCTCGGAAGATATAGTAGAAAGAAAAGATACTCTATATCTATCTTTTCTATATTTGAATTATATATACTATACATACAAAGCAAGAAGGAAAGATGACCTTCGGTTTATTTTATTTGCCTTGCCCAATTTGAATTTTGAAGAAGGAACCATTTTTTTTTATCTTGTTGCTAGAGGTTTCCTAATTAATAATCAGGAATATCGGTAGAAAAAAAAAGAATTATCCGCACGATTCTTTCTACAATTTACAATTAAATATTATGATTATGTCACCAAAGAAAAAAGAAAGTCTTCTTTAGAATTTTTACTTTGATTCCGATAAACTACCTAATTGTTCGCTACAAATACAAAAATGTAACTAAATAAAATAAAAATAATTTGACTTAAGGCTCCACTTAACTTAATAAGTGAATTTTAATTCAAAGGAAAAAAAGCGTGAAGCTTAAATAACTCACTCAGAACACCCTTTAAAGGATTACGTGGTACGATTGGATCGAATAAGCCCTTATGGAATAAATATTCAGCCGCTTGTGAACCTTCAGGTACTATCTTATTCAATGTTTGTTCAATTACTCTTTTACCTGCGAATGCAATGTAAGCATTAGGTTCGGCAATAATAATAT